CAACAACTGGTTTTATTATAGGACAGCTTATGATGTTCATCTCGATCTATTATGCGCCTCTGCATCTAGCATTGGATAGACCTCATACAATAACTGTCCTAGTTATACCGTATCTTTTATTCCATTTCTTTTGGGACAATGACAAGAACTCTTTTGATTATGGATCTACGTTAGTAGATCCAATGCGTAATCTCAGCATTCAATGTGTATTTCTGAATAATCTAGTTTTTCAATTATTCAACCATTTCATTTTACCAAGTTCAACGTTAGCCAGATTAGTCACCATTTCTATGTTTCGGTGCAACAACAAGATGTTGTTTGTAACAAGTAGTTTTGTTGGTTGGTTAATTGGTCACATTTTATTCATTAAATGGGTTAGATTGGTATTATTCTGGATACAGCAAAATAATTCTATTCGATCCAATAGGTACTTTGTATCAGAATTGAGAAATTTTATGGCTCGAATCTTTAGTATTCTCTTATTTATCACCTGTGTTTACTATTTAGGCAGAATGCCGTTGCCCATTGTCACTAAGAAACTGAAGCAAACCTCAGAGACAGCAGAAAGACAGAAAAGTGAAGAAGAAAGCGATGTAGAAACAACTTACGAAAGTAAAACGAAAGAAACTAAACAGGAACAAGAGGGATTCAATGATTATAAAAATTCTTATCTTGATAGATATCAAGAACTTTGGGAATTAAAAAACAAAGAGGAAAAAAATAACTTCTGGTTTGAAAAACCTCTTGTAACTTTACTTTTCGATTATAAACGATGGAACCGTCCATTGCGGTATATAAAAAATGATCAATTTGAAAAAGCTGTACGAAATGAAATGTCCCAATATTTTTTTTATACATGCCCAAGCGATGGAAAACAAAGAATATCTTTCACATATCCACCTAGCTTATCGACTTTTTCAAAAATAATAGAACGAAAAATATCTTTCTACACGATAGAAAAACTATCTCATGAAAACAAAAACCTATATAATCATTGGGTTTATACCAATGAACAAAAAAAACATAACTTGAGCAATGAATTGATAAATCGAATAAAAGTTCTAGAAAAACAAATGGGATCTTGTGTTCTAGATGTACTAGAAAAAAGGACCAGATTATACAATGATGGGGATGAAGAAGGATACTTGCCTAAAAAGTATGATCCTTGTTTAAATGGGCCATATCCTGTAAAAAAAAAAAAATTCTATTCACGTTCAACGATGAATGATTTAATAACTTCTATACAGGATTCCATAAAAGCAGTTTGGATAAACAAGATTCACGGTCTATTTACTAATGATTATAGGGAATTATCAATTCAAAAGAATCCGTATATTGATTTAAAAAATAAAGAAAAATTTTCGAAATTCGTATTCGATGTAGTTACAAACAATCCAAATGATGAAACAATTAGAAATCAATTTATTACAATAGAGGAAATTAGCAAAAAAGTTCCTCGATGGCCATACAAACTAACCGATGAATTGGAAGAAGAAGAGGAAGAAGAAAATCAAGAAGAATCCACAGAAGATCATGAAATTCGTTCAAGAAAAGCCAAACGTGTGGTAATTTATACTGATAAGGATCAAGATACTAATATTAGTACTAATAATAATAATAGTGATCAAGGGGAGGAGGTATTTTTGCTACGTTACTCACAACAATCGGATTTTCGACGGGATCTAATCAAAGGATCCATGCGTGCTCAAAGACGAAAAACGGTTACTTGGGAAATGTTTCAAGCAAATGTGCATTCGCCGCTTTTTTTGTATCAAATTGATAAAACTTTTTTTTTTTCTTTTGATTTTTCCGAAATGATAAATATCCTTTTTAGGAATTGGACGGGTAAAGAAGCGGAAATTTTGAATTCTGATTCTGAGGAGGAAGATATAAAAGAAAAGAAGAAAAAAAACAAGGAAAAACAAGAGGAAAATGAACGTATAGCAATATCAGAAGCTTGGGATACCATTATTTTTGCTCAAGCAATAAGAGGTTCGATGCTACTAACTCAATCTATTTTTAGAAAATACATTGCATTGCCTTTCTTGATAATAACTAAAAATATTGGACGTATGTTATTATTACAGTTCCCCGAGTGGTACGAGGATTTGAGAGATTGGAATAGGGAAATGCATGTTAAATGTACTTATAACGGTATTCAATTATCAGAAACGGAATTTCCAAAAAATTGGTTAACAGATGGTATTCAAATAAAAATTCTATTTCCTTTCCGTCTGAAACCTTGGCAAGGAGCTAAAGTGCGATCCCATCATATGGATACACTGAGAAAAAAAGATGATTTTTGTTTTTTAACAGTTTGGGGAACGGAAGCAGAATTACCATTTGGTTCTCCAAGAAAACAACCCTCTTTTTTTGAACCCATTTTTAAGGAATTAAAGAAAAAAATTAGAAAAGCGAAAAAAAAATGTTTTCTAATTCTAAGAATTTTAACAAAAAAAATAAAATGGTTTCTAAACACCTTAAAAGAAAAAGCAAAATGGGTTCAAAAAATAGTTCTAGTTATCAAAGGAATACTGAAAGAACTTGAAAAAAGAAACCTAATTTATTTATTTGAATTAAATAAAATAAAAGTGTATGAGCCAATTGAAAATACAAAAAATTCTATAATTAGTAGTAATAAGAATACTCAGGAATTAATCATTCGAATCCAATCCATGAATTGGACAAATTATTCACTCATTGAAAAGAAAATGAAAGATATTGCTGATAGGACAATCAAAATCAGGAATCAAATAGAACAAATTAAAAAGGACAAAAAAAAAATAGTTCGAACTCTAGATAGAAATAGTATTAGCCCTAACAAGACAATTTTTAATGATAAAAAATCCAAATTATGGAAACACCCTTGGCTCATATTCAAAAAAGAAAGCACACGATTAATACATAAATTACATTATTTTCTAAAATCCTTCATTGAAAAAATATATATCGACATCTTTCTACATATCATTAACATACTTAGAATAAATGTAAAACTGTTCGTTGAATCAAAAAAACAAAATTTTAATAAATCTATTATCAAGGATAAAACAAACCAAGAAGAAGTTTATATTGATGAAACAAATAAAAATACAATTCAGTTTATTTTGACTATAAAAAAATCCCTTTCTAATACTAAGATTAGTAATAAGAATTCAAATCTTTATTGTGACTTATCTTCCTTGTCCCAAGCATATGTATTTTACAAAATATCACGAACCCAACTTTATAACTTCCGATCTCTACTTCAATATCACGATCACGAAAACCATCTTTTTATTAAAGATAGAATCAAGGATTATTGTGCGACACAAGGAATATTTGATTCCAAATCAAAGCATAAGACAATTTATAAGTATGGAATGAATGAATGGAAAAACTGGTTAAGGGGTCATTATCAATACAATTTATCTCAGACTAAATGGTCTCGATTAGTACCACAAAAGTGGCGAAATAGAGTCAATCTATGTTGTAAAATTCAAAATAAAGAAAACTCAATGAAATTGGATTCATATAAAAAAGAAAAAGACCCATCAATTCATTATGGGAAACAAAAGTATTATGAAGTGGATTCATTGATAGGACAAAAAGAAAAAATAAAAAAAAACTATAGATATAATCTTTTTTTACATAAATATATATCACATAACTATATAAACTATAAAAATAGGGGGGGCTCATACATTTACGGATCACAATTACAATTACAATTAAATGGAAATCAAGAAATTGGATATCCATATAATTCCAATACACAAAAACTCCAAGTAATAATGAGTATAGATATTAATGATTATATAAATGGTTATCTAGGAAAAAAGTCTATTATATATAGGAAAAAAATCCTGGAAAAAAAATATTTTAATTGTAAAATTTTCCATTTTTTGATTGGAAAAAATATTAATATGGATACCTGGGTTAATCTGCATACTGGTACTAAGATTAATCAAAATACTAAGACTAGAACCAATAGTTATCAAAAATTTTATAATAAAAATATTTTATCTCCCACCATTTATCAAGAAATTAAACCATCTAAATCCAACAAAAAAAAAAGCATTTTTGATTGGATGGGAATGAATCAAGAAAGGTTATATCATCGTATATCAAACCCAGAACCTCAATTCTTACCAGAATTTGGAATACTTTATGATACATATAATACATATAAGATTAAACCGTGGATCATACCAATTAGATTACTTCTTTTTAATTTGGATGTAAATGAAAATGTTAACCAAAATAAAAACATCAACGAAAAAAAAAATCTGCATATATCGTCTAAGAAAAAAGAATATTTTGAATTAGAAAATAGGAAACAAGAAAAAAAACAACAACCCAGCCAAGTGGATTTTAATTTAGACACACAAAACCGAAAAAAAAAAAAAGATATTGAAGAAGATTATACAAGACCAGACATTAAAAAACGTAGAAAGAAAAAACAATACAAGAGCAAGAACGAAGCAGAGCTAGATCTTTTCCTGAAAAAATATTTTCTTTTTCAATTAAGATGGGATAACCCCTTGAATCAAAGAATGACTAATAATATCAAGGTATATTGTCTCCTGCTTAGACTAGTAAATCCAAAAGAAATTACTATATCCTCGATTGAAAGAGGGGAGATGAGTCTAGATGTAATGTTGATTCCAAAGGATCTAGCTCTTACGGAATTGATAAAAAAAGGAATATTAATTATCGAACCAATTCGTCTATCTATAAAATGGGATGCAAAATTTATTATGTATCAAATGATGAATATTTCCTTGATCAAAAAGAATAAATACCAAACTAATGGAAAATATAAAAAAAAAATATATCTTGATAAGAATTCTTCCGAGAAATGTATTGCACAACGACATAACAGTATATTTGTGAATGAAAACAAAAATCATTATGATTTCCTTGTTCCTGAGCATATTCTATCGACTAGGCGTCGTAAAGAGTTGAGAATTCTAATTTGTTTCAATTCCTGGAATAGGAATGTTGTAAATGGAAGTTCACCATTTGGGAATGAAAATAGCGTAAGGAACTGTGGACAATTTAGGAATGAAGATCAGTATCCTCATACAAATATAAATAAATTAATTAAATTCAAATTGTTTATTTGGCCTAATTATCGATTAGAAGATTTAGCTTGTATGAATCGATATTGGTTTAATTCCAATAATGGAAGTCGTTTTACTATCTCAAGGATATATATGTATCCACGATTCAAAATTAATTGATGATATATCTCTTATATATCACATAATATATTCATTATATATATTGTATTTATTAATTGATGATATATCTCTTATATATCACATAATATATTCATTATATATATTGTATTTATTGTATTTGGATTTAAATATAAAGTAAAAAAAAATCCAAATTTCTGTGTGTACCGGATTAAAATACTAAAATAAAATGACCAGTATTATTATATTATTAAATTAACCATTATTATATTTATTATTTCTGATTGGTAAATAAAAAAAATACAAAAATTTGTTTATTTTATGGTCAAAAATTCATTCATCTCAATTATTCCACAAGAGGAAAAAGAAAAAAACAAGGGGTCCATCGAATTTCAAGTATTCAGCTTCACCAATAAGATACAGAGACTTACTGCGCATCTGGAATTACACAAAAAGGATTTTTTATCTCAAAGGGGTCTTCGACTAATTCTGGGGAAACGCCAACGATTGCTAGCTTATTTGGCAAAGAAAAATAAAATACGTTATAAGAAATTAATAAGTCAATTGGATATTCGGGAACAAAAAACGCGTTAATTTGACTAACTACTTGTTTAAATTCAATTCATTTTTTGATTAAATTTCATTTTCTTTTATTATTATTGCTTATTTTATCAGAATATTTTTATTAGAATTACTAATATATAAGAATTATTAAAATTTTCATTTTGATGAACCTCGTTTTGAGAAATTCATGAAATAATGAATCGGGGAAAAAAGATATGACTGTACCGACTACAAGAAAAGATCTCATGATAGTCAATATGGGTCCTCAACACCCGTCAATGCATGGTGTTCTTCGACTGATTGTCACTCTCGACGGTGAAGATGTTATTGACTGTGAACCAATATTGGGTTATTTACACAGAGGGATGGAAAAAATTGCGGAAAACCGAACAATTATACAATATCTCCCTTATGTAACACGTTGGGATTATTTAGCTACTATGTTTACGGAGGCTATAACTGTAAACGCACCAGAACAGTTGGGAAATATTCAAGTACCTCAAAGAGCCAGCTATATTAGAGTAATTATGCTGGAATTGAGTCGTATAGCTTCTCATTTGTTATGGCTTGGACCCTTTATGGCAGATATTGGCGCACAAACCCCTTTCTTCTATATTTTCAGAGAGAGAGAATTGATATATGATCTATTCGAAGCTGCCACAGGTATGCGAATGATGCATAATTATTTCCGTATCGGAGGGGTAGCTGCCGATTTACCTTATGGCTGGATAGATAAATGTTTGGATTTCTGCGATTATTTTTTAACAGGAGTTGCCGAATATCAAAAACTTATCACACGCAATCCCATTTTTTTGGAACGAGTTGAAGGAGTGGGTGTTATTGATGGGGAAGAAGCGATAAATTGGGGCTTATCCGGACCAATGTTACGAGCTTCCGGAATAAAGTGGGATCTTCGTAAAGTTGATGATTATGAGTGTTACAATGAATTCGATTGGGAGGTCCAATGGCAAAAAGAAGGAGATTCATTAGCTCGTTATTTAGTACGAATCAGTGAAATGACGGAATCCATAAAAATTATTCAACAGGCTCTGGAAGGAATTCCAGGGGGACCTTATGAAAATTTAGAAGTACGACGTTTTGATAGAGCAAAGAATTCCGAATGGAATGATTTTGAATACAGATTCATTAGTAAAAAACCCTCACCTAATTTTGAATTGTCGAAACAAGAACTTTACGTGAGAATAGAAGCTCCAAAAGGAGAATTAGGAATTTTTCTGATAGGAGATCAGAGTGTTTTCCCCTGGAGATGGAAAATTCGTCCACCAGGTTTTATCAATTTGCAAATTCTTCCTCAGCTAGTTAAAAAAATGAAATTGGCTGATATCATGACAATACTAGGTAGTATAGATATCATTATGGGAGAGGTTGATCGTTGAAATGATAATTGATGCCACAGAAGTACAAACTATCAATTCTTTTTCTGGATCGGAATTCTTAAAAGAGGTTTATGAACTCATATGGATCCTTGTCCCTATTTTTATCCTGATATTTGGAATCACAATAGGTGTACTAGTAATTGTGTGGTTAGAAAGAGAAATATCCGCAGGGATACAACAACGTATTGGGCCCGAATATGCCGGCCCATTAGGAATTCTTCAAGCCCTAGCAGATGGAACGAAACTACTTTTCAAAGAAGATATCATACCGTATCGAGGAGATATTCGATTATTCAGTGTCGGACCGGCTATAGCAGTCATATCAACTCTACTAAGTTATTTAGTAATTCCTTTCGGATATCGTTTTGTTTTATCCGATCTTAGTATAGGTGTTTTTTTATGGATTGCCATTTCCAGTATTGCTCCTATTGCACTTCTTATGTCAGGGTATGGATCAAATAATAAATATTCTTTCTTAGGTGGTCTACGAGCTGCTGCTCAATCTATTAGTTATGAAATACCATTAACTTTATGTGTGTTATCAATATCTCTACGTGTGATTCGTTAGAACATAAACTTTTACTTCTTTTCTTTATTTCTAGGTCTAAGAAAAAGGTGGGATGTATTGAATAGATATCCTAATTTTTTTATTGATCAGTCATTCAGGCGGATGAGTTCAACCAGATAGTTATATGAGTGAAACAAAACAGCTTATAAATTTGCAGTAAAAAGATTAAATCTCATTCCCTATGTACGAGAGTAAAGTGGAAGTAAATATAAACAGTGTAAACTGTTTACCCCAAGACTGAGATTATTTGATTAGCCATCATGTCTTGAAGCGGGTACAAAAGATCAAGTGTATGGAATTTCTACTATTGTCTTGTATGTATTACCATACCAGGATTGATTAAAAATTAGTGAACAGGTAGAAACACCAAGATACACAAAAGATTAGTAATGTAGATAATGTAGAGTATCAAAATAAATATTTCTACATAAAATAAAACGAATCATAATGAGGACTTTAAGTTAGTAGAAATGATAAAGTAGTACTTATCCACGATTCCTATCTAGAGTATGTTCTTATTCACTGATTAAAGAAATAACTATCAAGAACGAATTAATCCTTTTTCTTTTTTTATTGATTTTTCAAAGTATACCCTCTTCCCAGAAACAAGAACAGGAACAAAAGAAATAATGGAATGTAGAATGAGTGGGAAAAAAATAAGAAAGGATCCTTATTTCTTTTTTCTATACATAGGAAATTCCTATCATGATTCATGAGGGGTTGTCTAATTCTTTTTCGTAATAAAGAAAGGGTATGGGTCGAAATATATTATATATTGATAGAACAAGTATTTTATTGAAGGAACAAACTAAGTTATTACTAAAACAAAGAGATTTTTTCTTTATAATTTTATAATATAAAATAAAGAAAGGGGATAAGATCAATTCAGAAGCACTTTTTTTGTTATTCTGGCAGACAGAATTCCCTCGGTCTAATTTGGGACTCTCCGATGTATCTTTATTATGTCATCCTCCAATACCAATAGATACCGAGTTAATGTTAATATTGAATTAGTCCTTACATTTATTTGTGGCCATATAGGAGCCGTATGAAGCTGAGGTCTCACGTACGGTTCTGGAATAGAGGTGGAGGAGCAGTAATGTTATCATCGACTATGATTATCTAACAGTTCAAGTACAGTTGATATAGTTGAGGCACAGTCAAAATATGGTTTTTGGGGGTGGAATCTGTGGCGTCAACCTATCGGATTTATAGTTTTTCTAATTTCTTCTCTAGCGGAATGTGAAAGATTACCCTTTGATTTACCAGAAGCGGAAGAGGAATTAGTAGCGGGTTATCAAACAGAATATTCTGGTATCAAATATGGTTTATTTTATGTTGCTTCTTACTTAAACCTATTAGTTTCTTCATTATTTGTAACAGTTCTTTACTTAGGCGGGTGGAATTTCTCCATTTTATTTATTCCCGAACTTTTAGGAATAAATAAAATAGGTGGAGTTTTTGGAACGATAATCGGTATTTTTATTACATTAGTTAAAGCTTATTTGTTCTTGTTTATTCCTATCACAACAAGATGGACTTTACCTAGGATGAGAATGGACCAACTATTAAATCTTGGATGGAAATTTCTTTTACCTATTTCTTTGGGTAATCTATTATTGACAACCTCTTCCCAACTTGTTTCACTATAAATAAGGAAATATGATACCAACTTTTAAAATTCATAACTATCTCAAACAAGAGAAAGAAACATCAACTTATTTATTTCATAGATATCTACGATATGTTCCCTATGATAACTGGATTCATGAATTATGGTCAACAAACAGTACGAGCCGCAAGGTACATCGGTCAAGGTTTTATGGTTACCTTATCCCATACAAATCGTTTACCCGTAACTATTCAATATCCGTATGAAAAATTGATCACATCAGAGCGTTTCCGTGGTCGAATCCACTTTGAATTTGATAAATGTATTGCTTGTGAAGTATGTGTTCGTGTATGCCCCATAGATCTACCTGTTGTTGATTGGAGATTGAAAACAGATATTAAAAAAAAACAATTGCTTAATTATAGTATTGATTTTGGAGTATGTATATTTTGCGGTAATTGTGTCGAGTATTGCCCAACAAATTGTTTATCAATGACTGAAGAATATGAACTTTCCACCTATGATCGTCACGAATTGAATTATAACCAAATTTCTTTGGGTCGGTTACCAATGTCAGTAATTGAAGATTACACAATTCAAGCAATTAGGAATTCGACTCAAATAAAAATAGACATAGACAAGGAGAAATCTCATGATTCAAAAACAATTACCAATTCTTAGTTTTGATATAAAGAATTTAGGCTTCTTTCATTTTGATTAAATTAACCAATAATTACAAAAATAATAACTATTGATTGTTGAGAATCACTGTTTAATTTAAATTGAGAGAATAATATACCTTTTTGACTTAGTCATTCATCATTCTAGCTAGTTATCTTAGTCATTTAAGATAGATATATATATAAAATCTTAATAACAATCTCAATATTTAATAATAAATAGATAATAAATAGATTATATATAAGGCATATTATGTAAGTAATGATTTCGAATCCAACTACTTTTTCGAATAAAAAAAGAAGTGGAATTGGTCCAATAATTAATTGTATCTACATTAATCCACACTATATTAAGATTTAATTCAATTAGGAACATATCATATACAAGAATAAAAAATGGGGTAATCTCCTTTTTCCTGGACTATTCAATAAGGTCATGAAATATTTCAACTTATTTATCTCTTACTTTATACATAATGGATTTAACTGGACCAATACATGATATTCTTGTAGTATTTCTGGGATTAGTTCTTATATTAGGGGGTTTAGGAGTAGTTTTATTTACCAATCCAATTTTTTCCGCCTTTTCATTGGGATTGGTTCTTGTTTGTATATCCTTATTATATATTTCAGCGAACTCCTATTTTGTAGCTGCCGCGCAGCTTCTTATTTATGTAGGAGCTATAAATATCTTAATTATATTTGCTGTAATGTTCACAAAGGGTTCTGAATATTATAATGATTTCCGTCTTTGGACTGTTGGGGATGGGGTGACTTCGCTGGTTTGTACAAGTATTTTTTTTTCACTAATTACAACTATCCTAGAGACATCATGGTACGGGATTATTTGGACTACGAAATCAAGCCAAATTATCGAGCAGGACCTGATAAGTAATGTTCAACAAATTGGGATTCATTTATCGACAGATTTTTTTCTACCATTTGAACTAATTTCTATAATTCTTTTAGTTGCTTTGATAGGTTCAATTAGTATGGCTCGTCAATAAGTCAATAATAAGTATTTATTGATTCTTACAAATTTTTAGAATTAGTATAGTAATTCTAAATAAAAAATCCAAAAATGTCTCGTTTGATTTTATAATGTAGTTTTTCATTTTCTTTCATATACATACTCCCTCATATACATATTACTATAACATAAAATATATTTTATGTTATAGTAATATGTATAATATAAAAATAATATGTATAAGTATGCCTAAAATAAAAAGAAAATAGTATAAGATAAGCAAGGTTTTTAATTTGATATATTGCCAATATCTTATTTATTTTGTTCTGTAATTGTTTTTTATATTTTAGTCAATCAAATCGTTTGAATGAATGTTCATTTATATTGATATATTGAACTGAATTCAGATTGATAAGGAGTTAGTCAATGATGTCTGAACATGTACTTTTTTTGAGTGCCTATTTATTTTCTATCGGTATCTATGGATTGATCACAAGCCGAAACATGGTTAGAGCACTTATGTGTCTTGAACTTATACTAAATTCGGTTAATATCAATCTCGTAACATTTTCTGATTTATTTGATAGTCGTCAATTAAAAGGAGAAATTTTCTCGATCTTCGTTATAGCTATTGCAGCCGCTGAAGCAGCAATCGGGCTAGCTATTGTTTCATCAATTCATCGTAACAGAAAATCAACTCGTATCAATCAATCGAATTTATTGAATAAATAGTCGTAATCAATAAAATCCATATTCTAATATATAATAAAATATTTTGTATAAAAAATTGATTTATTATTTTTAATAATTTAGAATATTCTAAATATTAATATCCAAAAATTTTTACTAATTTTAATTAGATTAGTATGTATGACCAGCTCATATTACTTACGTTGAACTAAAATTAAAGTCTCTTGGCTCTTTCTCGCGGGCATATCCAGAAAAGATTAAGATTTATTCTAAAAAAAAATTCTGGTAAACTACTGATTTGTCTGGTATCTACAATATATAAGTCATTTACTACTACTACTGATTTTTTTACCGGATCAAAATTTATTTCTTAAACTTCAATTTATAGATCCAATGTCACATTCAGTAAAGATTTATGATACATGTATAGGCTGTACTCAATGTGTACGAGCCTGCCCTACAGATGTATTGGAAATGATACCTTGGGACGGATGTAAAGCTAAGCAAATTGCTTCCGCACCAAGAACCGAGGACTGTGTAGGTTGTAAAAGATGTGAATCTGCCTGTCCAACAGATTTTTTGAGTGTTCGTGTTTATTTAGGAAATGAGACAACCCGTAGTATGGCTCTAACTTATTAATTTAATACGTTATAAAAACGTTATAAAAAACTCCACTTGAATCATTTGATTCCTCTTTTTTTTACCGACAAAAACCCGTACTCAGAAAAATCTATTTTTCTGAGTACGGGTTTTTATGGTCAAAGCATATCTTGTCTTTACCACGAGTTATTTTCCTTGGTTAACCATAATTGTTGTTTTGCCGATATCCGCGGCTTCCCTAATTTTTTTTCTCCCGCATAGAGGAAATAAGGTGGTTCGGTGGTATACTATATGTATATGCTTGTTGGAACTCCTTCTAACGACCTATGCATTTTGTTATCATTTCCAATTAGACGATCCATTAATCCAATTGGAAGAAGATTATCAATGGATAAATATTTTTGATTTTCACTGGAGGCTGGGAATCGATGGACTTTCTGTAGGACCCATTTTGTTGACAGGATTTATTACCACTTTAGCAACTTTAGCGGCTTGGCCAATTACTCGGGATTCGCGATTGTTTTATTTCCTGATGTTAGCAATGTATAGCGGCCAAATAGGATTATTTTCTTCTCGAGACCTTTTACTTTTTTTCATGATGTGGGAGTTAGAATTAATTCCCGTTTACTTACTTTTATCCATGTGGGGGGGGAAAAAACGTCTGTACTCAGCTACAAAGTTTATTTTATACACTGCGGGAGGTTCCATTTTTCTGTTAATAGGAGTTTTAGGTATAGGTTTATATGGTTTCAATGAACCAATATTAAATTTTGAAACATTAGCTAATCAATCATATCCCATGGCCTTGGAAATTCTATTATATTTTGGCTTTCTTATTGCTTATGCTGTCAAATCACCTATTATACCCCTACATACATGGTTACCAGATACCCACGGGGAAGCACATTACAGTACATGTATGCTTCTAGCCGGAATCTTATTAAAAATGGGAGCATATGGATTGATTCGGATCAATATGGAATTTTTACCTCATGCTCATTCCATGTTTTCTCCATGGTTGGTGATAGTGGGAACAATACAAATAATTTATGCAGCTTCAACCTCTTTCGGTCAACGTAATTTAAAAAAGAGAATAGCTTATTCCTCTGTATCTCATATGGGTTTTATAATTATAGGAATCGGTTCCATAACCAATACAGGACTCAATGGAGCTATTTTACAACTACTCTCTCATGGATTCATTGGTGCTGCACTTTTTTTCTTGGGTGGAACAGGCTGTGATAGAACACATCTTGTTTATCTTAATGAAATGGGGGGAATATCTATCCCAATGCCAAAACTATTTACTTTGTTCAGCAGTTTCTCGATGGCTTCTCTTGCATTGCCGGGAATGAGTGGTTTTGTTGCGGAATCAGTAGTATTTTTTGGAATAATTATTAGTCCAAAATATCTTTTAATGCCAAAAATACTAATTACTTTTGTAATGGCAATTGGAATGATATTAACTCCTATTTATTTATTATCTATGTCACGCCAGATGTTCTATGGATACAAGTTATTTAATGTTCCAAATTCTTATTTTGTGGATTCGGGACCACGAGAACTATTTGTTTCAATCTGTATATTTTTACCCGTAATAGGGATTGGTATATATCCGGATTTGGTTCTCTCGCTATCAGTTGATAAGGTACAAGCTATTCTATTTAATTATTTTTATAGATAGTCTTGATCAATAAAGCGGACAGTCAAATAATTATATGATTTTCCATTTTTAAAATAGTTCGTTGTACGATGCAAAAAAATAAAGTGAATTATATCTCTAGTTTTTGAGAACCATTTAGCCCCCCACTCAACGAATGAGTGGGGGGCTAAATGGTTCTCAAAAACTCACACAAAAAAGTTTCTTCTTTATATGATATGTGGAAGGATCTCCTTATGTATTTTTTAAGTTAAGTAGTTTACTTAATTAGATAGGAATGGGAATGAACCATAACTATGTAAACCTATTCCTAATAGATTGACCCCAAAATAGCATATCCAAATTATTAGAAATCCTATAGAGGCCACAATTGCCGAATTCATACCTTGAAAACTTTGGTTTGTTCTCGTATGTAAATAAATTGCGTATACGGTCCAAGTAATAAATGCCCAAGTTTCTTTAGGATCCCAATTCCAATAAGATCCCCATGCTTCATTAGCCCATACTGCTCCAGAAAGAATACCTAGGGTTAAAAAGGTAAATCCTATACTAATGACACGATAACTCCAATAATCCAATTTTTGAATCAATTGATATTTGTAATAGTTTCTAAATGAAAGAAAGGACGTGTTTTGTGAAACATTTATTTTTTCATCCAAGTGGATCTCATCAGGAAAAAACGGCCTAATTAAGAAATTCTTACCTTTACAAAAAATATTGATGTTTTTTCGAAATGTAATGACTAAAAGAGCGATTGAAAATAAGGATCCAAATAAAAGAGCTGCATAGCTCAATAACATCATACTTACATGCATCATCAACCAACGGGATTGTAGAGCAGGCACTAAGATTGCAGATTTTTGCATTTCGATTGAAAGGCCAAAAATGGCAAAACCTTGGGTAAAAATAGCACTTGGCGCGGTTATCGCGCTTAAATAATTTGTATTTTCATAATTTCCAAAATATGGAATTATATGAATAATGAAAAAACTCCACGAAAGAAACATTAAAGATTCGTGTAAATTACTTAATGGGAAATGTCCCGAATAAACCCAACGAATAACTAATAATCCTGTTATAGAGAAAAAAGTAGCTATCATCCCTTTTTTCGACGAATCACATAGTCCTACAATTTCGTGAACTAATAAGGTCATCAAATGAATCGTAATTACAATTGAAATGATCGAAAAAGAGATATGAGTTAATATATGTTCTAAAGTCACAAATATCATAAAATAAATAAATAGTCCACTAATTACAGAATGAAAATCTGGGATTGAATATTAAATATATTATATATAGGATTTATTGCATTAGAATGCCGCCACTCGGACTCGAACCGAGATGCTCTAGCACTGCTTCCTAAGAGCAGCGTGTCTACCGATTTCACCATGGCGGCGGCTTGCTTGAAATAATAATAGTACGTACACCTGGAATCGTCGAGATTCAAGGATTCCATGCAATAGAAATATTAGAATCAATCTTTTTTACAATGAAAAAAATTAATAGAATTTTATATGTATTACAATTTCATCGCAAAGTTCAAGGAATTTATCTAAATATTTCGATAGCTTGTTATTATTAAATCGGATTATGGTAAGATTGATTTACTAAACTAATTAGGTATCGACCTAGATATATAAAAAACAAAAGGTTTGCAACCTATCTATATTACAATTGTACTGTACTTTTCACAAAAATGATATATATATATATCATTTTTGTGAAAAGTACAGTAGTAGGAAAAAATCTTTATATCACAAATTCTAGTATAATCGAAAAAGTAAAAAAAAATATATATATATATTAGAACTAATAGAACTAAGTAGACAGAAGAATTCTTATTCTATATTATACTATATTGGATTAGAATACCAAGTTCTAGATTATATTGAATTGAAGAATTTAAAACATTAGTCAATGCAAAATGCAATTTATCAATTTTTTACTTTTCTAGCTATATTAATTCAGATTATTACAAAGCCTTATTATTTGTTGGTTTGTCGCACAAAAAAACTTTTTGAATTTCCCGTTGAAACCGATTTAGCTAAAGAAAAAGCTTTAACCGCGACTAAATATCCTTTTTTCTTCCAAATATTTTTACGAATACGTTTTTTTGACATAGAAGTACGCTTTTTTGGAACTGCCATTCAAAATTACCAATTTTTTTATTGTTGTATGTGAAAGACATATATTGACATATTGTTCTTTTTATTCATTATCTCCACTTATGTTATAGATAATGGAGTAGTTCTTCATAATATATGAGTAATTTCCTAACAATACTATTTTACTATATATATATATATACACTATATATATATATATACTATGTAATAGAGTTATAGTATTTCACTATATTTGCACTGGACAAAAAGACTTCTCAAATAGTTTTTATTATTCTTTCCATTTTTTGTTTTTTGTATCTTTATTGCATATAAAGAATTAAAAAAATTTAGTACTTTGGTACCTTTATAGTTTCATTCGAGTTTCTGTTTATGGAGATCTATTACTATAAAAATTAATTGATTCTGATTCATAAGAATAGAAAGGGTTAAATTTTGAACTCATATTTCAGTTTAATAATTATTGTCATGCTAATTTAATAAGTTAAATAAATAATAAGTTAAATAAATCGGAAAGATTAAGAATACTTATATAATTTATAAATTCATATAATGTAACAAAAAAACATTAATATAATTTTTTTATATTAGTTAATCAAGTTCAGAGTGTCAGTGTCTATCCATAAACAGAAATTCAATGGAATTAAATTTAAGACTAGTAGTTAATCTCTTAAACAAAACATTATCTAATAAAGGTAATTTTAGTAACCTATGATTTGATTATACGCGAAGTAAAGTAAGGAGTATCGTAGGATTTACGATACGTATAAGTTTTGCTTATTGAATTGGAATTTAATAAATCAGTTCAACACTGAATTAGACAATCACTTTAAATATTCTAATTAGAATAAATTGAGTTGGACTTTTGGCAGATATCAAACCTATATTTGAGTCAGGTTTTTGGTATAACTTTTTAAATCTACTCTACTATATGGTTAAATAGTTATAAATCATAAGAATTAGAAAATTGTTAAAAACTTAATAAATAGTTTTCTTTAGTTAATAACTAGGTAATAATCTTGACCGACTGATTTGGTCATATTATTTAACTAACCAAATTGGAACTTTTTTTCATTTTTTAAAAAGAAAAAGATATTAGAAAAATAAGATCCAAATAATTAAGAATAAAAATAGTTGAGTTTTTCATATCTTTTTTTGTTGATTTCTTTTATCTTTGTTCCTTCAATTCAAAAAGAGATAAAGGTGAATCGGAGACAATAACAATTAATAACAATAAAAAAAATTTAAAATTCGTTTTATTATGGAACATACATATCAATATGCGTGGATAATACCTCTCCTTCCACTTCCTGTCACTATGTTAATAGGATTGGGGCTTCTGCTTGTTCCAACAGTAACAAAAAATATTCGTCGTATATGGTCTTTTTATAGTGTTTTATTCCTAAGTATAGCTATGGTTTTTTCGGTTAATTTATCTATTCAGCAAATAAATGGAAGTTTTATCTATCAATATCTATGGTCTTGGACCATCAATAATGATTTTTCCTTAGAGTTCGGATACTTAATCGATCCACTTACTTCCATTATGTCAATATTAATCACTACCGTTGGAATCATGGTTCTTATTTATAGTGACAATTATATGTCTCACGATCAGGGATATTTGAGGTTTTTTGCTTATATGAGTTTTTTCAACGCTTCTATGTTGGGATTAGTTACTAGTTCCAATTTGATACAAATTTATATCTTTTGGGAATTGGTGGGAATGTGCTCGTATTTATTAATAGGCTTTTGGTTCACACGACCAATTGCAGCAAGTGCTTGTCAAAAAGCTTTTGTAACTAATCGTGTAGGGGACTTTGGATTGTTATTAGGAATTTTAGGTTTTTATTGGATGACAGGCAGTTTCGAATTTCGGGATTTGTTCGAAACATTTAATAAGTTAATCCATAATAATGGGGTTAATTCTTTATTTGCTATTTTGTGTGCTTTCCTATTATTCATGGGTGCCATTGCGAAATCCGCACAATTCCCCCTTCATGTATGGTTACCTGATGCCATGGAGGGCCCTACTCCAATTTCGGCCCTTATACATGCTGCTACTATGGTAGCTGCAGGGATTTTTCTTGTAGCTCGGCTTCTTCCCCTTTTCAGAATTATACCTTACATAATGAATTTTATTTCTTTGATAGGTGTAATAACACTATTATTAGGGGCTACTTTAGCTCTTGCTCAAAAAGACATTAAAAGAAGTTTAGCCTATTCGACAATGTCTCAATTAGGCTATATTATGTTAGCTTTAGGTATGGGTTCTTATCGGGCTGCTTTATTTCATTTGATCACTCATGCCTATTCTAAAGCATTATTGTTTTTGGGATCCGGATCCATTATTCATTCAATGGAACCCATTGTTGGGTATTCACCAGATAAAAGTCAGAATATGGCTTTGATGGGTGGTTTAACAAGATATGTTCCAATTACGAAAATTACTTTTTTATTAGGCACGCTTTCTCTTTGTGGTATTCCACCTCTTGCCTGTTTTTGGTCCAAAGATGAAATTCTTAATGATAGTTGGTTGTATTCACCAATTTTTGCAATAATAGCATCTTTTACAGCGGGATTAACCGCATTTTATATGTTTCGGATGTATTTACTTACTTTTGAGGGGTATTTACGCGTTCATTTAAAAAATTACAGTGGAATTAAAAATAGTTTGCTCTATTCAATATCCTTATGGGGAAAAGAAGCGCCAAAATTGGTCAAAAGAAATTTACTTTTATCAACAATGAATAGTAATGAAAGGGTTTCCTTTTTTTCGAAAAATATATATAAGGGTGATGCGAATGTAATAAATCAGATGCGACACTTTAATACTCATTTTTGGAAAAAATATACTTCTATGTATCCCCAAGAATCAGATAATACTATGCTATTTCCGCTACTTGTATTGGCACTATTTACTTTATTCGTTGGATTAATAGGAATTCCTTTCGATCAAGGAATAATGGATTTGGATCTATTATCTAAATGGTTGACTCCATTGGCAAATCTTTTCCATACCAATTCCCATGATTCCGCGGATTGGTATAATTTTATCACAAATGCAATTTATTCAGTAAGTATAGCTTTTTTTGGAATAAGTATAGCATCCATTTTTTATGGATCCATTTATTCATCTTTCCAAAATTTGGACTTAATCAATTTTTTTGTCAAAATAGACTCTAAAAGAATTTTATTGGACCCAATAGTAAATATGATGTACAATTGGTCATATAATCGGGGCTACATAGATTTTTTTTATACAACAATATTAACTAGAAGTATAAGAGGATTAGCCGAATTAATCTATTTTTTTGATAGATATGTAATTGATGGAATTATAAATAGCATTGGTATTGCCAATTTTTTTATAGGAGAAGGGTTAAAATATATTGGAGGTGGGCGAATTTCTTCTTATCTTTTCTTATATTTATCTTATGTATCGATTTTTTTACTGATTTCTTTTTTGAGTCTATAAGAATAGACAAAAAAAGATGCCTAGTTATTTTGTGATCGTATGTGCCCAGAATCGTAATTTAGCATTCTATCTTAGAAATAAGTTAGAATAAACCAAACAAATTTTATTTATTTTAAATTAATGGACCCATTTACTTTTTTATATATTCTAATATATATATCTTTCTTATATTTATTATATATCATATTATAATGTATATATTAAATGGAATTCTTAATAGCCTTAGTCTTATAAAGATAGTAGATTACCTAGTAGAAAAGATTTCAAAATCATCACAAACCTCCCTTTTTTCTTTTCTATTGCAATTTCTCGATTATTATATGATGATTTCTTAACTTTCCATATCATATATAGAAAGAGATAGACTATAAATGACATCTCTTATGTCAATGATACCAAAGGAATATTAAATGAATGGAATTGGTATATAGATGGAATATAATGAAAATAGAGCCACTTTTAGGTTTCCTAT